TGGAATCGATTCACAATAATTCTTAAATTTTTCATATAAAAAAATAAGGATTCGAGTCGTGATTAATTATTTGATATTTCAGTATGTATACGTACGTATACAGGGTCATCTTTTCTGTAGTTTCGATAGAAGGATTCGATTCCTCCACCAATGCAGTCAACTCCATTTGTTAGAACAGCTTCCATTGAGTCTCTGCACCTATCCTTTTTTGATTCTCGCTTTCTGAACCCTTGTTTTCTGAACACAGGATTTGGCTCAGGATTGCCCATTTTTAATTCCAGGGTTTCTCTGAATTTGGAAGTTACCACTTAGTAGGTTTCCATACCAAGGCTCAATCCAATCAAGTCCGTAGCGTCTACCAATTTCGCCATATCCCCCTTATGAGGCCGAGATCTCATTGTGATCCCCCCCTCTTATGTTGGAACCCTTGAATTCATTAGATACTGATTCCTATATCGAAAAAGTGTCTGCTCCTATTTCTTACCCATCTTCTTTCATCTCTATCGGTGGGCCAGTATTTGGTCCAATCGGAAATGATTCTATCATTGATGTATCTGCAATTCAATATGGATGGATATATCTCACATATACATGTCTCTCTCCCTCTCATTTTTCCCGCGCGATTGGGAATACTGGAACGGTCGATATTCATTCTTCTTTTTTTTTCGTCCTATCTCCTCCCTTTCCGAATGAAACCAGAGGAATGTCTCATTATGATCTGAATTGCATTCTTATCTTATCCTTTCCTTAGGACCGATCCGCTCTAATCTAATAGAATTTAGAATTAATAGAATCTGCTATAACTAATATGGATATAGTTATATATAATTATTTCAAATGTAATATTTTGCATTTAAATTCGAAATCAAAGAAATAGAAATTTCTAATAATAAAATTTCTAATCTAATAATAATAGAAAATATAATAAGAATTAATAGAATGATAATATAAATCACTCGAATTTTCAATAAATTTTCAATAAAAATTCTATATAGTTAGAGTTATATTCTAATATATAAGAATATTCTTATGATATTAATTAATCATTTTTAATGGAATAGAATTCGATTCTTCATTCTATTAATATTAATTATTAATAGTTAAGATTCCGGTAGTTTACCGAATTCCTATGCACTATTTCTGTTATGTGAGCCCGCTTAGCTCAGAGGTTAGAGCATCGCATTTGTAATGCGATGGTCATCGGTTCGATTCCGATAGCCGGCTTTTCTCTATTTGTCCGATTTTTTCCATGATTGATAATGTCTCCTTGAGATCAAGGAATATTGAAAAGACTCCTCCCTTTTTTCTTTTACAAATGTCGGGTCACCGATCTATTATGTCGTGGGAACTTACAACTATGAATAAAAAACTGATTGGAGCAGTGAAATCTCTACAGAACAAATCAAGAAAAGGATCCTTAACTTCCTATATATACAAAATAATCCGGATATTGATACAATTCATCATTCTTCTTTGTAGTACTTCAGTAGATTTATCTTCGTTTATCGTTTAGTTCAGTCTGACTTAGGTTTATTCTGTAAAATGAAATTTCAATAAAATAAATAAAAAAAGGGGGGGGGAGTCTTTATGTCTCGTTACCGAGGGCCTCGTTTCAAAAAAATACGCCGTCTGGGAGCTTTACCGGGACTAACTAGTAAAAGACCTAGACCGGGAAGTGATCTTAGAAACCAATCGCGTTCCGGGAAAAGATCTCAATATCGTATTCGTCTAGAAGAAAAACAAAAATTGCGTTTTCATTATGGTCTGACAGAGCGACAATTGCTTAGATATGTTCGTATAGCTGGAAAAGCCAAAGGGTCAACAGGGCAGGTTTTACTACAACTACTTGAGATGCGTTTGGATAACATCCTTTTTCGATTGGGTATGGCTTCGACCATTCCTGGAGCCAGGCAATTAGTTAACCATAGACATATTTTAGTTAATGGTCGTATAGTAGATATCCCAAGTTATCGCTGCAAACCCCGAGATATTATTACTACGAGAGATGAACAAAGATCCAGAGCTTTGATTCAAAATTATATTGATTCATCCCCCCACGAGGAATTGGCAAAACATTTGACTTTTCACTCATCCCAATATAAAGGATTAGTAAATCAAATAATAGATAGTAAATGGATCGGTTTGAAAATCAATGAGTTGCTAGTCGTAGAATATTATTCTCGTCAGACTTGAACCTAACTAAAATAACAAAGTTTCGGACAATTTTGCCCCCCCTTTTTCGCCAAAGTCAAGTAAATAAGGGGTTTGATCCGGATTTTTCTCCCACTCACGTATCACAAATGGATCAGCAGTGAGATTTTCATTCTTTTCCACTCTTTCCGGTATTTTCCATACCACAGTAATTAGGAAGAATCTCTATCAAATAAAGGTCTTACTGTTGGAATAATGGTATCAATTGTTATTTGATACATTGCGGTTGGTAACGTTGGTGAATTAGGTGAAGGTACGGAAAGAGAGGGATTCGAACCCTCGGTAAACA